AAATTGATTTTTGTACTTGTAGTTGGAAACAACTGAAAAGAGTTCTCCTCCCAACAGTAATTGAATGACGAGGAGCCGTATGAGGTGGGAATCTCACGTACGGTTCTGTATAGCGACGTTGTAGCTGTCGACTATTTCACAACTACACCAAAAAAACCCAACTCTGCCCTACGTAAAGTCGCCAGAGTTCGATTAACCTCTAAGTTTGAGGTAACGGCTTACATACCAGGTATTGGCCACAATTCGCAGGAACATTCGGTGGTCCTCGTGAGAGGCGGAAGGGTCAAAGACTTACCCGGAGTTAGGTATCACATCGTTAGAGGAGCCTTAGATGCTGTAGGAGTGAAGGGTCGTAAAAAAGGGCGTTCTAGTGCGTTGCAGAACATTGTCACAACTTGTATCATTGCAACGATTCCATATCAGTTGCTCTGATATGTTAAATGTGTAGCCGACCCAGCATTGCCAGGGGACTAAAGCCTGCTACTACAAAGATTGATTATTATCCGTCTATTTGTGTGGAACAACTTGGTGTCTAAGGTGTTTTGCTCCGGTAGGTTAAGTTGAGTTTTACCCGAACTCCCACCTAAAAAGTCTTTTCCCTTTGGAACAGGTTCGGGTTACGACTACGGATATTCGGCGAAGACTTTGTATACATCTACCGATTGGATCAAGAAACCTACGGACATATTAGTAAGACAATTGAATTGCAAGATTTTCCCTTTCTATACCTATTTCTTTTCTCCGTGGAAGAGAAGGAAACGGATGCTCAATGTGCAATGAGTAAATATGATTTGCGTAATAAAAAAAAGGAAAAATTGGTTGAGAATCATTTGGGTAGTTTTTATTCAATCATATGGAAAGCTGTATTCGACGAAAGTCGCACGTGCAGTTTGGAGGGAGATCCCCCACTAACCGGTGGATCCACTCTACAATATGGAGTAAAGAAGCCAAAATAGTAGCTTAAGATACCGCTGGAAAGAAGAGAAATTGATTGAAGTCTGACATAGTTGTAAACTCGTGTACATCGGAGCAGTGTAGTGAACAGAATTAGAAATATCGAGTCGGATCCAATTTATCGCAATCGATTAGTAAACATGCTAGTTGATCGTATCCTGAAAAACGGAAAGAAATCACTAGCTTATCAGATTTTTTATCAGGCTATGAAGCGGATTAGATAAAAGACAAGTAGGAACCCACTATCTGTCCTTCGACAGGCAGTGCGTGGGGTAACTCCCGATGTAGTCACAAAAACCAGACGTGTAGGTGGATCAACTTATCGAGTTCCCGTTGAAGTAGTACCTGCAGAAGGAAAAGCTTTGGCCATCCGGTGGTCATTGATCGCGTGTCGAAAACGCTCAGGTCGAAGTATGGCTTTAAGATCGAGTGATGAATTGATGGATGCCGCCAGAAATTCTGGTAGTGCTATACGAAAAAGGGAGGAGACTCATAAAGTTGCGGAAGCTAACAAAGCTTTTGCCCACTTCCGTTAATTTTGTTTAGATTCGTTCCAATCCACAATCTTTTCGTTGTGGATTGGAACCGGGGCGCAAGGGAAATCAAGAAACACCAAGCAGAAATTGATGAGTGAGGGGTTGGCGACTAGGCGACTACTTTCTTCTCGGTTTGTTAATTATTATGATCTTTCTAATAGGGTGGGGTAGCCAATGCGAAGTTGCTGAGTACTTCGTCTGCGAAAAGGCTTGACGCAGGATTAGTTTCTTAAAGACCCAAATTGATTGGGGGCGCGCATCACGTAGAGGAAAACTTTCATTTCCCCCCTTTGTTTTGGGAAATCCATGTTGTGAAATAAGTGACAAAAAAAGTTGAGATACGAAGAAAAAGCCTCTGCATCTAAGAATTTTAGAGACTCAATAAATTTTGGTTGACACAGATAGGTTTTCGTGATAAACTACAGATTAACAGGCTTACTAGCCTGGGGAATCACTAACTCCTTTTCGAAAACCAAAAATTACCATGACCGCAACTTTAGAACGACGCGAAAGCGCAAGCCTATGGGGTCGCTTCTGCGACTGGATCACCAGCACCGAAAACCGTCTTTACATCGGATGGTTCGGTGTCTTGATGATTCCCACCCTACTAACCGCAACCTCTGTATTCATCATTGCTTTTGTCGCAGCTCCTCCTGTAGATATTGACGGTATTCGCGAGCCCGTCTCTGGTTCTTTGCTATACGGTAACAACATTATCTCTGGTGCTATCATCCCTACTTCTGCAGCTATTGGGTTACACTTCTACCCAATCTGGGAAGCAGCTTCTGTCGATGAATGGCTTTACAATGGTGGTCCTTACGAACTGATCGTTCTTCACTTCCTACTTGGTGTAGCTTGCTACATGGGTCGCGAATGGGAACTAAGCTTCCGTTTAGGTATGCGTCCTTGGATTGCTGTCGCTTACTCAGCTCCAGTCGCAGCTGCTGCCGCCGTCTTCTTGATCTACCCAATTGGTCAAGGAAGTTTCTCTGACGGTATGCCTCTGGGCATTTCTGGTACTTTCAATTTCATGATTGTCTTCCAAGCTGAGCACAACATCCTTATGCATCCCTTCCACATGTTGGGTGTAGCTGGCGTATTCGGCGGCTCTCTATTCAGTGCTATGCATGGTTCTTTGGTAACTTCTAGTTTGATTAGAGAAACTACTGAGAATGAGTCTGCTAATGCAGGTTATAAGTTTGGTCAAGAAGAAGAAACTTACAACATCGTAGCTGCTCACGGCTATTTTGGTCGTTTGATCTTCCAATATGCTAGCTTCAACAATTCTCGTTCTCTACACTTCTTTTTAGCTGCTTGGCCCGTAGTAGGCATCTGGTTCACCGCCTTAGGCATCAGCACTATGGCATTCAACTTGAATGGTTTCAACTTCAACCAATCCGTGGTTGACAGCCAAGGTCGTGTTATAAACACCTGGGCTGATATCATAAACCGCGCCAACCTAGGTATGGAAGTCATGCATGAACGTAACGCTCATAACTTCCCTCTAGACTTAGCTTCTGTTGAAGCCCCTTCTATAAACGGATAATATCCGTCTGGTTATGCAGCACAACTGGATGCCAAACCCTTTACCTTCGGAAGGTAGGGTTTGGTGTCCAATGAAAAGTGAAGGTTCGTACGGTGGAACGAAAGGAGAGGAAGATAATGGCCTGTCACAATCTCACGGTCACCAGTCTCCAACCTTGAATTGAAGAGAAGGAATATCTTTACGGGATTTAATAACTTGGGAAAGTCTCTATTTCGATTTACTGAATGCTTGTAATCCTTCAATTTTTTGAGTAAGAGGACTTGGGAGTACATTCTTCACTTTACGGATTCTCTGTTGTCTTGTTCTATACATGCAGTTAATACGGATGTGTATCAATCGAAGAATCTATCTAGCTTAACGGATTAATCTTGTTTACATTTGGGAAGAAAGACCCTTACCCTAACAAAGGGGGCGGACGTAGCCAAGTGGATCAAGGCAATGGATTGTGGATCCATCACGCGCGGGTTCAATCCCCGTCGTTCGCCCATCCGGGTAATTCAATAATACCGCTCTGCCTGCTCGGAGCGGGGAAGATTTGGTAAGGTGGATGGGGTATATATATATGCGGGTCTCTTCAACAATAACATTTGAGAATTCCCGATTTCGTTCCATTTTTGGATGCGGCTATTGACAGAAATAACCAGACTCGTTTGATATATTTCTTCCATCCCATCTTGAAATTTTCAAAATTTTCGGTATAATAAATATGGTAAATAGATGAATAAAAAGTCTCATAACTAATATGGAAGGAAGAACTATGGCGAAAAGAGTAGTAGGAAAAAGAGTAGGAGTAAGAGGCCCAGATTTTTCACCTGAACTTTGGGACTTCTTAGAAGTCGATGCATTAAACTACTTCTCCGAATCATTGAAAAACCAACATCTCGAAGAACTTGTAGCTAGTCCAGCTTCCACTGTTGAACCTTTTATCAGATTATTTGACTTGTGATTTCTGAGTTCACTGTTTTCATGCAATCTGCGTCATTCAGTAATGAGGGGTAGTAGCATCACTCTGGAGATACTGATGTTGCTAACGATACCAATTTCTATGCATCGCCTGAGTGACAAAAATTCGATCGAGAGAAGTTTTGTATCAACGAAAGTCATCAATGGAGGTAACGGGATAAAAAAGAAACAAGCGGGAAATTCTGGTAATTTCTCCCACGATTGCTTTCTCCGATTCAAAAGATTTTTCTCTGTTGAAACAAATAGGAATAAGGGAGTACCGGCTTCTTTTTACTTAGGTTCGAACAAAGATATTTCAATTTTTGCAGGTTCCTCCTCCAAGGAGAAAAAGATTCGTTATGATGTCATGACTCCCCCGGTTTCCGGTAGCTGGAAGGCACGCATAACGCGGGATTCCCTCCTATTCGGCGGGGATATATTCAAGGATGAAACTGGAGGGATTCAAGCGGTTCGTGGGGATAGGTATCTAGAAAATTTGAGTAGGTTTTTCGAATCCTATAACCACTGGGGAGTCCCCAAGAACGGAAATGACTGCTACCAAAAAAATTTTGATTCGTTGCTTCTTCAGGAAATTCATGACAAGCAAGATCTGGATCAGTTACTAGCAATACGGTTGAGAAACGATTCGTTAAGTCCCGTAGTACTGGACCCCTGTGACGAAGCGTTACTTGAATCCATAAATTCAGCAGATCACCGAGGGGATGGATCGGCATTTTCCTTTGAGCAAGAAGCCTTTTCAAACTTGTCTTCGTCTATGTCTTGTGAGAAAACTATGTTGTTTCGCAACTTTCTATCCGGATTAGATTCTGGAAGAAATAGGATATACTTTCCCGTTCTACGCGTTTATTCACAAATTAGAAATCAATTAATAAACCGACTCACCGACTTCCTTTCGATAATTAAAAAATCGAACCTTACTCCTGGTGGCAAAATAGTTATTGGCGTCAGTAATAGCATCAAATCCGAGAAAGGATTTTTTCCGTCGAAAATGGAGGAAAATATGCCGTTTACTGAAATATCTGGCGAGAAACTTAGGTTAGCAAGTAGCAGATACTTTGACTTCAATGAGATTCTTCCAAACTATTCTGAAGCATCTTTAGGGATACCTAGAGAAACAACTAATCGAAATGAAAATACTAATTTTTTAAACAAATTGAAAGGAGGTGGGGACCTAGATTCAATATATTACCTAGTCAGATTGTATGGGCGAAGTAGAATCATACCTCTCCACTCAACATACATAGTTCTTTCTTACGACTACTTCTGTGTGTCATCCACTGAATATTTCTTCCGAATCAAGTATTGGTTAGATGGCTGGACGGGGGGCGGAGAATACACCAGTGTAACAAGAATTGCAACTGAATAAACGGTATTCAAGTGGAAGGATGACGTAGAGCATCTATCGAACGAATATGTTACCCTTCAAATGGATGGGTGTAGGAATGCTCAATCAAATGTGCATAGATGGCTCGATGCGACAGGGGATTTGTCTCTTTCGCCTGTCGGGAAATTCTTAGGAAAAACAATGAAGTACGACTTGGAGGAATTAATTTGTCGTGTGTCAATAATGAGAAACAAGTTACTAAATAATACTGGTGCCAGTCTCGGTAGTACCAATCAACATACCGATAAATATTTTCACCGATTTCTCAATGTGTTATTTCTTTCCGAAATGATTGTTGCTGAGGTTACTCGCCATAAAGTTATGATAGATACCATTGATTACTGCATCGAGAAATTGGACGATATAGATTTTGAGAAATTGAACAAAATAGATCCCATTGCTCTTGATTTTTTATCAAGTTTATTTGATGGTTACTTTGACGAACAGAACGAACAGATACTTTTCCTCAAAACAAGTCTTGAAAGAAAAAGAAGTTTCTTCACCGAGCCTAAACTGTTAAGAAGTGAAAAATCGGCAGGCTCCTCGACGGCACTAAAACCTGCGTCGAATCCCACTTTTCTTGGGTTGCCTCGCATCGAAGCTATCCGAGCAAGATTCTCGAGTCATGCTCTTTCCATTACGGGGGGGCAATTTTGGAATCTGTTTCTGCATGATTTAAATCGTAAAGTAGGTTCGATTAGGGATATTGGTGGGGGTATTTCAAAAAACATTTACGATCAAATTAATAAACTAAACGACTCACCTATAGGGAGCCGTGCTGGAAACAACTTCATTCCGAGAATCAAAAGGGGTTTCTTCAGTGGGAAATGCAACAGTAGTTATCTCAACGTGTTGGAAAACTTTTATGTAGGCTCTGACGAGAAAGCCATCTCATCTGATATCATCTCATTTACTCATCCCCAACTGTCAGATTCGTTATCATCCAATTTCTCGAGACAAACAGCAGGGAAGATAGCTGGTCACTTACTCACACCAATTCAATTCATTTCGTCTAATCTGCATGAATCTGCAACAGTAGTAACTCATTTAGATGGACCTCCCAATTCTATTTCGGATCTGAATGGGTTACTGGCAAGTTTGAACTTATCCCCTCGTGAAGCGATAGACTCGTTTCTATCCCCGTGCAGTAACGATGGAGTTTCTTTGAAAAAGGCGTCGGTAAACTCCGACTCGTGGTCGGATCATCAGCGACCCCAACCTCGATGGAATCTGGTATTAGATCGAGTCAATTCGGAGAAATTTGTTGAAGATGGATTAGATTCAAGAAATGGTTCTACCAGGAATCGAGTCTATCGAAACGATTTGTCTATCGGGTTTTTCTGGGAACCGGAAGAATTGGATACACCTTATTGGTCGCTAAGATTCTCATTATACAACGATGTAACATCGAGATTTCTAGCAGGATCAATTGGAAAGAAGGTTCCCCGCATAGATGCGGGGTTTGCAGATTCATATGCCCGGGAAGAAGCTACTCGCCCGTCCCATTTCACCAATTTTCATGAATTATCAAAAGATTTGAATAGATATCAGATCTCTTGGATCTTTTGGAAAGATAGTATCGGTGAAAAATGGAGCTTATTGGGAGATTATATACCTCTGCTTTTTACCCCCACCTGGTGGAGATATTTCTACGATCTAATCAGAGAAACATATCCAGAAGTAGTACTTAAAATAAGTTACGACTCGAATCAGGATCTTCCCAGAATTTATAAAGGAATTGCTGAGAATTTAGTAGGTGGCGCAAAAGGCTATTTATTCCAAAGTCTGCAAAGACTAGGATTGAGATTCGAAAACAATTCTATTAATACTACATTATCCGAGATAGATCTTATTCTCGAAAATATTCCTGATGAAGCGGAGATGTCACATCCAGGAGAATGGTCGGTATCTCAATTTTCCAATAGGCCTATTTTTTATTGCTGCATCTTCTCAATATTATTCGTTCTCGCGTTATTGAAACATCCTTTGTCTGCCGTTTCGGGTTCCAATTCCTTTCATTCGTGGAAACGTTTCGATACTATTGAATATTTAACAGACCCAATGCGTGGATCCTATTTGAAAAAGGTAATGTATTCCCCCCCGACAAGCTAAATGTTAACGAGAGATCTACTAATCCATTCCTTGAATAGATTCTTGAATTGTATAAAGAATATAATTTTTTTCCTTTTTGTGAAAAATGAACTTGATTCGTGGATATTTCGTAGAGGAAGCTATGATATTCTAGATAGTGATAAAGAACTACTGACTCAATATTTAGTAACGACTAAGATTCTATACGGGTATGCATCAAAATCGAAATCCAATTATGACTTGTTGAGCAACAAGATTTTTCATGAACCTTACCCACAAGAAAGATCCAATGTCTTGGCATACCTACTTCAATTCTGGCAAAATGATCTATTGGGTCACAAGATCCGTAAGTTGGATTCTGCGGAAAAGTGGGCTTTTTCCGCCCTCGAGAGAAATATTCTATTTTCAGCAACAACAAGACGAAGAGACAGTCTACTAAACATGCCATGTCGTGACATACCTATTTCATTCCAATCGGGATTATTACCATCGAAAGGAATTTTGCTAGTAGGACCTATAGAAACTGGCCGATCTTCTATTATTAGAGATGTAGCATTCAACTCCTACTTTCCAGTGGTGAAACTACCACTAAAGAAGTTCATATACAACCGATCCTTTTTTAGTAATGTACGTGGAAATTTTATCTCGAAAGAGAGCGTACACCGATTAAATCTCGTCTTTGAAATAGCAAGAGAAATGTCTCCCTGTACGCTATGGATTCAAGATATTCATGAATTGAATATTCATCGTTCGTATAATAAGCTAGAAGCTGATCCCAAATTTTTACTTTGCCAAATATTGAAGAGTATTGGTCACAAGCTCGGCAACTCCAACATCCGCAAGAATGTTGTTATTGCCACGACTCACGTACCTGCGAGGATAGATCCAGCTTCAGTAGCTCCGAATCGGTTAAACTAATTAATAAATTTTCGAAAGTCCAACGGGCGTCAACGTCAGAAAGAATTGTCAATTCTATTACGTATCAAAGGTTTCGAAATAGAGGCTAATTCGCCTTTCCTTGAGAGTACTGTGTATAGAACTACGGGTTATAGTAGACGAGATTTATTCTCTTTTGCTAATGAAGCGTTATTAATAGGTACTTCCAAGAGGAAAAAGTTTGTATGTAGCAACGGAATTGGATTAGCTTTGCATAGACAACATTCGACTGTTAGTGACATGGGCAATGGGGTGGAATCTGATTCTGAATGGGAAATCTCTTCCCACGAGATAGCGAAAGCTACTTCAAGGAATAGTTTGATAGATAGTTATCTCACAAATATTCCATTTCTTGGTCGTGACGCGTTAAAAATGCGATTTTATTATTTGTCTAACTGGTATGTGGAACCTTCAATAACCGAATCAACAATTGATGAATTCACTATATTTTCGCATCTCCAAGGGCTACTAGCTGAATTAGTAGCTCGCGATTCGTTCCAAATGGATATGAGAAGAAGAGAAAATTTCACTGGTATCTATAAACTCGTAGAGAATGACTTAAACTTAGCTTGTGGTGTCCTGGAAAACCTATCGAATAATTTCTCACGTTCAGAAATTTGTAGAGAGGGGAGTCAACGCAATAATAGTTCTTCTTCTCCTATTGGAATTGGAAAACCCAAGTATTGCTCAGGTGTAACCTCTACAAGTCGCTCTTCCAAATCTCCGGGAAGAAGGAGACTTAGTAGTCTAACCGACTTCGAGATGCAACAGTCACCCGAATTACTAAACTCAACGACAGAGGTGTCGCGTGAGATTACTTGGTCCCATAAGGCTTGGCGTCTCCGTTTCCTGCGAAGCGGGATTTATGAATTGATGGGGGTATTATCTGAACCCAACCATTTGTATAACTTAATTCTCCTTTACCACAATCAGAATTATATACCCCAACAAGATTTTGAATTCAACAAGATTAAGGGGGGAAAAAGTAAGTGGCGCGAGAAAAGCGGGTATCTTTTCAGTTTCGAAAAATCTGTCACTAATGTAACAGATAACTCTATTAAAAGATTGGAAAACCGATTGGATAATATGTTGTTACGTGAGCAATTTTTCGAATTGGGAATCTCTGGCGACTCATCTAATGAGTATGAGACACATTGTGATCGATTGAATGAAACGACTCGACTCTTCGGGGGGCGCTTCATCTGGGACCCCATGCTTCTGTTCCAGCCAGACCCTAACATTCCTTCCTCGCGCCGCACCTTGTTGCCGACAAAAGAACTGGCGCGGAGGCTTTACACCATTTACGGTATGAGAAGGCAGCGTCTTCAAAAATTGTCAAATAAGAAAATTAAAAATTTCTTCCTCTATCGTGAAGATAATCCGAAATTGAAACCCGACTCATCTATTAATCGGTGGAATAATCTTACTTTGGATGAGGAGGAGCGAGATTTCGAATACGTCAGAGAAACTTCTTTTATAGATATACATCTGCAATATCCACAGATATTTACTCCTGTTCGTTTGGGTTGCTACACGGTAGCGGAGGATTTCCCGGAACGATTTCTTCGGTTTAGGCTTCTGGTTCATAGAAACAAATGGATGAGACGGAACCGTTCTCCTTTTCGGGATTTTCTTATCTATAATATGTTGCTTGAAACTTATGAATATCTATCCAATCCGTTCCGGTTTGGTGAAGCATCACTGGATCGAACAATGAAACAATTCCTCCACGAAAGTGAAAGTTCGATGTCGTAAAACAACTGTTGTTTCCTTACTTAGATACTCCCCACTCCGTCTAGATCCCTAGCCATAGAATTGGAAGCCGAATCAGTAAGAGGAAGATCTATATGTTCCTCTTACTGATATGAAAAATCCAATTCTAGCATTTCGGAAAGTAATAAGTTGGAGACTAGTTACTCTACGATAGGAATCTCTCCGCTGAAAAGTAGGATTGGGAGGAGTAATATAGGTTATTCTGCAGGAATTCTGCAGACGAATAGTTTTTTTTTATCACTATTTATATGTATCCTTGATGAAATTTTGGATTGACCCCCCCCCTCAGTTGACTGATTAATTCGCTCATTCCAATCATTCGATACACCGGATTGAATTGAAGTAAAAACTCTGAGAAAACGACGCCTCAACGGGATCCTTGGAGCTACTCGAGGGGGGGGGGGTAAAGAAAGGGACGGACGCGCCAGTATTGCTGTCTCCACTTGTTGGTGTTGAGGCTTAAAAGAAGCGCGATAGGAAACCATCCAATGATTGGTGGGTCATGGTCCAACGCGACTTGATTTGGCATATGTGTAAAATACAACTCTCCCATTGCCTTACCGGGAATTCTTGACGTAAATACGAATCTCCCCGGGTAGGATTCGAACCTACGACCAATCGGTTAACAGCCGACCGCTCTACCGCTGAGCTACCGAGGAAAATGATAGGGGATTCAGTCTCATACAGACTTGAAGACCTCTCTTCTAAAAGTCACTTCCAAATTTGGAAGGAGTTAAGCTTTCTCTGCCATTTCGTAACCTTCGCATACGCCCTAACTCCCATTATAGGAGGAGGAGGCGGCGATAGCAATCCCATTTTGGCCCCCAAATCATGGGCAGGGAGGGGGGAGGTCAATTGGCCAAGACAAGGTCGAGATCAACCCCACAAGTCCCCTCCCAGAATTCGTATTGATCAATCACCAATCAGCGGTTTCTATTCCCCCCTTCCGAGAGGCGTAGTAGAATAGTCACAGGATTCTTCTACCTCATGGAAAGAAAAGATTTGAGGAATAAAAGGAGGGATAATAAAGAAAGCAAAAAGGAAATATAGAGATAGGGAAAATGAGAAATAGTCGGGAGAAATGAACGCGAATTGGAGCTTCGTGAAACGAAAATAGCAGTTTATGGAAAAGGTGGTATTGGGAAATCAACAACTAGTTGCAACATATCCATAGCTTTGGCCAGACGGGGAAAAAAAGTATTACAAATTGGATGCGACCCAAAACATGATAGTACATTCACATTAACAGGATTTCTAATACCTACAATTATAGATACCTCACAAATAAAGGATTATCACTACGAAGATGTGTGGCCCGAAGATGTTATTTACGAGGGTTATGGTGGAGTAAATTGTGTAGAAGCAGGAGGACCTCCTGCAGGAGCAGGCTGTGGGGGATATGTCGTAGGAGAAACGGTAAAATTACTGAAGGAATCAAACGCTTCTTACGAATACGATATTACTTTATTTGATGTTTCAGGAGATGTTGCTTGTGGTGGATTCGCTGCTCCCCTGAATTATGCGGATTATTGTATTATTATAACTGATAACGGATTCGACGCTCTTTTTGCTGCAAACCGTATTGCAGCTTCGGTTAGAGAGAAGTCTCATACTCATCCTTTGCGGTTGGCTGGTCTAATTGGAAATCGAACATCCGAAAGAGACCTCATTAATAAATATGTAGAAGCTTGTCCCATGCCTGTACTTGAAGTATTGCCTTTAGTTGAAGATATTCGTGTTTCAAGAGTAAAGGGAAAAACTTTATTTGAAATGGCTGAATATGAGCCAAATTTGAATTATGTTTGCGATTTTTATTTGAATATAGCGGATCAAATTCTATCTGAACCAGAAGGAATCGTACCAAGGGAAATCCCGGATAGAGAATTGTTTAGTTTACTATCTGATTTTTATCTAAATACCAATTCTGGGAGTGGAGGAAAAGTTGGATATGATCAACGAAATGTTTCGCTTGATTTTACAATTATATGATAAAGAAGAAAGTGAGTCTCTGCATATGTATTGAGTTTCTACATATGTATTAAGTCTCTCCGTATATGTATTGATCTATACCTCCCGAATTTAAGGAAACACTTCCACGAAAACTCCAGAAAATGCTGTTTTTGAATGCGAAACTGGTAATTATCACACATTTTGTCCAATTAGTTGTGTAGCTCGGTTATACCAGAAAATTGAAGATAGTTTCTTTCTAGTGGTAGGTACAAAGACTTGTGGTTATTTTCTACAGAATGCTCTTGGAGTTACGATTTTTGCAGAACCTCGTTACGCAATGGCAGAATTGGAAGAGGGAGATATTTCAGCTCAATCAAATGATCAGGAGGAGCTGGAAAAAATTTGCTTGCGAATAAAAGGCGATAGAAATCCCAGTGTTATTATTTGGATTGGCACCTGTACCACAGAAATAATAAAAATGGATTTGGAAGGTATAGCGCCGAAATTGGAAAGACGAATTGGAATACCTATCGTGGTCGCACGAGCAAATGGATTGGATTATGCCTTTACCCAGGGGGAAGATACTGTGTTGGCCGCCACGGCGCATCGATGCCCAGACTACAAGTGTTGTGAGACAAACCCGAAAAAACGGGACGGAACTGAAAGTATTAGAATTCATACTACCCTAAGTAACAAGTATTTTTCTCAGAAAAGTGAATTGGCAAAATCCAATTTAGTTATTTTCGGATCTCTACCCTCGGGTGTAGCTTCGCAATTGAATTCAGAGTTGAGACGTCAGTTCATTTTTGTTTCGGGTTGGCTACCTTCACAAAAATATAATGAACTCCCCGGCTTAGGCGAAGGCGTTTACGTCTGTGGAGTAAACCCCTTTCTAAGCCGCACGGCAACAACATTAATGCGTCGAAGGAAATGCCAGTTAGTCGGAGCACCTTTCCCAATTGGTCCAGATGGAACACGCGCTTGGATCGAAAAAATATGTTCAGTCTTTAATATAAAACCAAATGGTCTGGAAGAGAGGGAAAATCAGATATGGAAAAATATCGAAGATTATACCCAAGTAATAAGCGGTAAATCTGTCTTTTTTATGGGAGATAATTTGTTAGAAATTTCTATAGCGAGATTTTTAATTCGATGCGGAATGATTGTTTACGAGATAGGTATTCCTTATATGGATAGGCGATATCAAGCTGCTGAACTTTCGTTTCTACAATATACTTGCAAAAAAATGAAAATGCCTCTACCTCGGATTGTGGAGAAACCTGACAATTATAGCCAAGTGCAGCGTATGCATGAGCTAAAGCCTCATCTGGCTATTACCGGAATGGCTCATGCCAATCCTTTGGAGGCTAGAAATATAGATACCAAATGGTCAGTCGAATTCACATTTGCGCAAATTCATGGATCTAGTAATGCTCGAGACATTCTCGAGCTAGTTACTCGCCCGTTGCGGTGTAGGGGTAGCTTAGCTTCAGGCTCCCTTAGCTTATCAAGACAGACAGCAAAAACTTAATTAAATTTCCCTCATTTTTCAAAATTTCGTAACAATTGGTTTGGTAGCTAATCATTACGAAAAGATATGCGGTTAATTAGTTTCTTAATCAGAAATTTTGTTAATTTAATTATTTTTCATGCGATTAAGAAACAGAATTAGCGACTTTTCTAATCAAAAAATTGTTCCAGTTGCATCGTGGACTCTTCCAAGTCACTTGAATAATGTTGCATATTCGTGTATAATATGAGTAATACTAACATGGGAATTAAACGTGACGGAGGCGCAAAATAATGAAGATTTCTCTGGAAAGGTTGCAAATAGATGAGACTACAGACGAGTGACTCAATTTTTCTACACATCAAAAAAACTGCAACGAATATAAATATATTGTCGCTACTGCATTGGCTAAAATTGATGGGTCCCTACATGCTATTTGGTCTATACTACGGGTTACTTACAACATTACCCGTGGGACCTTCACAAATTCTATGTGTGAGATCTTTTCTTTTGGGTGGGAATCTTAGTGGTCTTGTTTCTCTAAGTGGGTCGATGCTGGCACAGCTAATAGCCATTTTAGCAATATATTGCTCGCCAATATACTTATTACTATCAAAGCCACATGTAGTAACTATCCTAGCGATACCTTATACGCTGATCTTTTGTTTGGTAATTAAGGATTTTCCAAATTATCAGATTTTGCGTCCCGTGACATCATTACGTGATTCAAGAGTAGTAAGATTATTCCTGATCAGTTTTCTGTTTCAAATTTTGAACCCGATTTTGTTACCAAGTCCTGTGTTGACGAGACTAAGTTACCTATTCTTTTTCAGGTACAGCACTAATAAAGTCTTTCTATTTGCCACCTTTACGGGTTGGTTGACTGGTCAAGCAGCATTCAATCATTTATCTAGACTACTTCTGATTCGGGTAGAAAGAGATTCACCAATGCTATATCTACTGGCAAAACGTTCTATATATACAACTTTTAGTATTGTTTTTACATTAAATGCCGTGGCATATCTCGGCAGATCCCCGGTATCTTTTTGGACCAGGAAGTTTATGAATGAGTCTCATGACAAAGACATAGCTTTTTGGAAAATTGCTGAATATTCGGATCTCTTGTGGTGGTTCTTTAAACCGTGGCCTACCTCTTTTTTCGATCCCTCGAGGGGAAATCGGGGCAATCGATTTATTAAAAATTGTCGATCCGATATGAATAGCAGCTTCTACAAAGGGAGAACATCTACATACTTTTTCGAAAAATGTTTAACTGATGGAAAAGAAAGATTGTCCTTCGCAGCGTTGCCCAGTTTGTCAATTTTTGAGAAGTAAGTGTATCAATCTATAGCGAAGTTCCGTAAATCTGCAGAAAACCGTCTCTTGTATAGGAATTGGATCTTGGGAAAACTGACAAAAACCAAAATTTTTCAAAAAGAATTAACAGATCGAATCAAATTATTAGATACTGGTTACTCTTTCTCCAAAGCAATGGGAAAAAGAACCAGATTAACAAGCAGAAAAAAACGGAGGATACCCCACAGCTGCGACCCTCCCGTTAATAATTTTCGTATACGAATTCCAGTTCCACAGACATTTCTAACAGCGAGTGAATTGGGTTCGGCTAGACGAGAACAGTACAAGTTAGAGACGAAGACAAAACATACAAGTACGAGAAACACCGCCGAGAAAAATGTTCTTAAAAATCGGATCTCTAAAAAGAATCGAAAGTGGAAGAAGGTAAATGAAAATCCCTTGCCGTGGGAACTTTTGCCAGTGCGGGGTACACGTATGTTTCAATTCATGTTCAAAAATCGAGTTTTGTACGATGACGACGTACAAAAGATTTTGAAAAAAGTAAAATCTTCCTCTAAACCCAAAGTTACTTGGGAAGAGATAATGAACTTAGATGGCGAGGATCGAGCAATATTTCTGACCTATCTGAAAGAAGAGAGATGTTACAAAGTTAGTCAAATGTCTTTACTTAAGGCATTTTTGGGAAGCGATTCTGAAATATTTTCAGATGGAGGGAAAAAAATAGGCGGACTCCGCAAAATCGAAGATCTGAGTATAGATCTGGCTAAAAATATCGCACTATATTTGGATAACGATTTCGATGCTGCGGGAGGAGACAGTGATTTTCGCTATAGAAAGTTGCGTAACGTAGGTTTCCCTTCTGCAAAAAGAAGACGCAGAGCAGTAAAATTGGTGAAACGATACGCAAAAATATCTGACTTCCGCAGAAAATTTCTGAAGGGATCCATGCGGTCTAGGAGGAGAAAAACCTTGCTATGGAAAGCACTTCAAGAAAAGATACGTTCGGCTTTCTTTATTAGACTAATGGAAATACCAATTTTATTTCAACTACCAATTAAGCGGTTGACAACATCGAGTCCCAAAGAAAAGTTTGGTGAATTGGGAAAAGATGCAGATTACAAACCTGAAGAACAGTCACCAGATAACTTATTATTCATAGAAAAAAGTTTAATTGGTGAATCAAAACTTGTCCGTTCAGCTGTAGCAGCTAGATCGGATATAGGTCCTATTCATAATGGGCGAGGATATATGCTGGTTTTTCAATCCAGATTTCGGAAGTTTATAAAACTACCAGCATTTATAATCCTGAAAACTATTGGTCGCGTCTTACTCCGTCAGGATTCCGAATGGAATAAAGATTGGACGAAATGGAGGAAGGAAATTCACATCAATTGTACGTTTGATGGCGAAGAATTTTCACAAGATGACTTACCCCCACGCTGGTCGAGAGAAGGTATGCAAGTAAAAATTGTATATCCGTTTCGGCTAAAGCCCTGGCACACGAATGGAGATAAAAAACAACTGACTCCTCGAAAAAAATATATGGAAATCAAGTCTAGCGAGAGTCGAGAATTAAAAAATAAAATAAAATTAAAGCGAAGGAGACCCAAATTTACTTATTTAACCGTTCTGGGATATCAGACAGATATACCTTTTGGGACTATTCAGAAAGAGATTTCTTTTTGGAAACCTGTGCGGAAAAAGATAATTCAGGTTTGTAGGAGGGACTTGCCTCAGCAAATTAATCATGCCTATCGATTTATTAACTCCAAATTTGGTTTGGAAAAAATATTAAAACCGAGTTCAATTTTTCTAAAGGAGTTGAAGTTCTTTTCCAGCTTCGGACAAGGTAGAAAAATACCAAGTGACTTCGATTTAACTGAAAATGATTGGATGAACACTCCATTCACCAATTATGTAAATGAAATGGTAAAACCTGAGTCTTATATTCCTCCCAGGAATATAGGACTCATTGCTATTGGTGGAGAGATACACCCGGCTAGTATTTTTGATAAACAATTTGTCACTAAAGACCGGGTGGAAAAAGAATTTATCGCGGATAGTGTTGCAGTTGACTACGTAAATCTTTTACACGAAAAATTTGAAGCAGATGAACCAGATCCTAAAGAAATTTTGGTAGATCCAATATCAATCAGTGCCGTGTCAAATGATACGAAATTAGCTAATTCCGCAAAATCTGAACAAAAGCAATCAACAGATTTCGAGGAAATAATAGTAGAGGAAATAATAGTAAATTTACGCGCATTTGTTGTGGAAGCAATTGAAGAACTTATTTCAGTAGTAATAAACTTGTTTTTCACAATTAACAGGATCTTCGTTCATAACTTGAATGAATTTGTCGCATTGCATACACAATTTACGAGAATGTTGAATAATATCAATCAAGAAAACAATTTCTCACTGGGAGGTAAATTGACGCGTTTTAGTTCTTCATCTCAAGCGTGTCTTTACGCTGATATATGGAACATCAGTGTAAAAAAAGATTTCAATTTAGATTTGTTAGTTAGCAGTAAGGAGAGTAATAGTAATCACGAAGAGCAAACTACGCAGGATAATAACTGCAAAGGCGACGTTTCAAATCTCTACGAACCCGATCTCGCAAATAGTCTGACAAGCTGTCTTGATAAGAGATCTAACAAAATTGACAACGAGTCTCTTGCCAAATATGTGGCGAAATGTGTAGAAAACTGGGGATTTTTGAATAAGTTGCATAACTTAGATGAAAATAATTGGAATGAATGGCTGGATTGTTTCTATAAATATAATTTTCCGTCAGTAGTATGGCGTAGTATAGCACCTCGGAGATGGAAAGTTAGTTTAGATGGATTTACCCATATTGAAAGAGGTACTGCAAATGAGTTGAAACGTCACGTCTCTCCAAATAAGTTATACAGTTATTCGATCTATGTAAAAAAAGTTTTTCTCAAAGATCGAATTAGGAATTTCAATAAACTCCGTAAATATAGAAATTTGATGCAGAACTTAACTGATTTTGTGCGAGATGGAGATATACACAACTTTTCCGTTCGGCGCAACATTCTAGCGAAAAGGTTGAACTCCAACAATCGCATCCGAAAAATTAGTGAGGCAAAGAGAGACAAAATTGGTACAGTTGTTCAGCTCCATAATTCCAATACGGAAATGATGAAATACAAATTGCAGGTTCACTTAATGCCGTGGCTAGATCTAGATGTTGCAAAAACGAAAGGCTTTTTTAATAAGAAAACAATTAAGAAAAAAACTAGGGGACCCAAACATCCCCTATTAAATGATACTGATCGATACGATTCAGCAGTAGATATAAATGGCATATTCGAGAATGTATCAGATGAATTGTACGAAATTCTTTTAGAAGAGAGGGAAGATGCAAACTATATTTTTCGATGGAAATGGAGACTTGAAGCTGAACTGGAGAAGATTAGAAATTTAATAGCTCTTACACGGATGCTAGAAAATAATCAAGATCTGGACACACTTTGCGCTAATACTGAAGTAAATTCAGATCTGTTAAACTTCCATTTCAACGTGGCAACTAGACTTGGTTTTTTTGAAAATATCTCTTTCATTTCGGCTCATCGACTATCGATAGCACTTGACGACCAAAACTTGTTGTACAAAATAATTAATCCTTTGCTAAAATTCAAGTCCAGATTAAAAAAGAAGGCCAAGAGGCGCTTGTATAGGAATATATGTAATGACAATTATATATCAAAGTTGTTCCACATAGTAAACGAACGTAATTGCAAACAGTCTTGCATCTCTGACATTGACGATCTCCTGCTTCCGCGACGCCGGCGGGAACTGCGATTCCTTCGTTGCTTACTAATTTCAAGAAAATCAGACCCGAAGAGATATTCTTCCCACTTTATCTCTGAAATTGAAGAGACCTACAATGGCGAAAATCAACAATTTCTTCACCTTTCAGGACTAAGTGAGATTCGAAGGATCAAACGGTTTTTGTGGCCCGGTTACCGGCTGGAGGAATTGGCTTGCATTGGCAGATTCTGTTTTGGCGTCACAACCGGGAGTCGATTTACAATGCTTAAAATTCGAATGTATCCAATTTTTCCAAGTTAAAATAAGGGGAGAGAAAGATGTGAGACACACCTAGGTGTTAAGTCACGATTCCCAAAGTTGGGATACTTTTAATTAAGCTAGCCACAAAATTAAATGCCGCAAATTCAAACGAAATTTATAGCACTTACTGTCTAAACATGGGGACTCAAATCGTGATTTTGGGGTGTGGAGGGTTGGACCACACCCTTCCAAGGAACAGCGAAATCTCTGTGTTCAGGGAATTATTGCTGCAACTACCGGTTAAACTCTTTATAATCGATCCGAGACGAGGTACAAAATTTTGATTACTACTAATATTACCATGAGCATACAAAGATCTATTGACGCACAGCTTTTGGGGGGGAACAAAAATACGGGATTTACCGTTTCTCAAATTTACTATTCAACTCACCAGGTATCGAAACTCACGTTCCATTTGGAATCACACCCCAAGGACTACTCATCCCAAATAGGTTTGTGGAAATTACTTAGTAGACGCAAGCGGCTTTTAACTTATTTGTCTGACGAAAATATAGATTTATATATGAGAGTTCTCAAAAAATTAGGTATTCGAGGATTGAAAGGGCGCTAGCATAATTTTTTTTTTCCACTGGGAAAATCTTCGACACGTCGTAGTTGAAACGACTGCCTTATTCCTAGTCAAATCGAGTTTTATGACATTTATTGGAAAGGAAGCAATTTACGACGAGTATTCGGTTTAAAAATATGGATCCAATCGTGGTAAGCATGGGTCCTCATCATCCATCAATGCACGGTGTTCTCCGACTCGTTGCTGTTTTGCAAGGTGAAAATGTTGTTGATTGTGAACCAATATTGGGATATCTCCATCGAGGAATGGAAAAAATCGCCGAAAATCGAACAACTTTGCAATACCTACCCTATGTAACGAGGTGGGATTATTTAGCCACTATGTTTACCGAAGCGGTGACGGTCAATGGGCCGGAGAGGTTGGCAAATATTCACATACCTGAGAGAGCTAGCTATATACGCACAATCATGCTTGAATTAAGCCGAATAGCTTCTCATCTGTTATGGCTCGGGCCATTCCTAGCAGATATTGGTGCACAGACTCCTTTTTTTTATATATTCCGGGAAAGGGAAATGATTTATGACTTGTTTGAAGCTGCTACAGGCATGCGAATGATGCATAACTACTTCCGAATTGGGGGAGTTGCTGCAGATTTACCATATGGATGGGTGGATAAATGCCTGGATTTTTGTCAATATTGTCTGCCAAAAATCCATGAGTATGAACGGCTAATTACAAGAAATCCCATTTTTCTAAGACGAGTAGAAGGAGTAGGTTTCATAAGCAAACAAGAAGCCATTAATTGGGGATTATCTGGACCTTCATTGCGGGCTTCAGGGGTTCAATGGGATCTTAGAAAAATTGATCATTATGAATGTTATGATAAAATGGATTGGCAAATTAAATGGCAGGAGGGGGGAGATTCCTTGGCTCGCTATTTAGTACGAATCGACGAAATGAAAGAATCAACAAATATTATTCGACAAGCCTTAAAACTTCTCCCAGGAGGTCCTTATGAAAATCTCGAAGGTCGGCGTCTTGCGCAGCAGCAAAAAGAGATAGACTGGAGCAGTTTCAATTACCAGTTTGTTGGGAAAAAATCTTCTCCTACTCTCAAATTGCCTAAGCAGGAACATTACGTAAGAGTGGAAGCTCCTAAGGGAGAATTAGGTATTTTCCTAATTGGGGACGATAACGTCTTTCCTTGGAGATTCAAAATTCGTCCACCCGGTTTTACAAATTTGCAGATTCTTCCCCAGCTAATTAAAGGAATGAAGCTCGCAGATATTATGACAATATTAGGTAGCATAGACATTATTATGGGAGAGGTTGATCGGTAGAATGAAAAATGGTATCAATATTTATCAAAAGGGACTAGTTCATCTCTTTAATGAATTGGAAATTGCAACAACTTTTCCCGAATCAATTTGGATTTTGGCTTATACTCTCACTCTAGTTTTGGGAGTCACGACAGGAGTCTTAGTTATTGCATGGCTCGAATGAAAGATATCTGCCGGGGTGCAGCAACGTATCGGGCCAGAATATGCGGGTCCATTAGGAATTATTCAATCTTTAGCAGATGGAATCAAACTCCTTCTAAAAGAAGATGTCGTCCCGGCTAGGGGCAATACTTGGTTATTTACGGTGGGACCAGCTGTTGTAGTCACACCAGTTTTTATAACTTATTTGGTTATACCCTTTGGTCAACATATAATCTTATCCGATTTGGGAATAGGTGCTTTTTTCTGGATTGCTACCTCAAGCATCGTACCTCTGGGTCTTCTCATGGCAGGGTATGGTTCGAATAATAAATATTCTTTCCTAGGGGGTCTCAGGGCCGCGGCTCAGTCTATCAGTTATGAAATACCCCTAGCTTCATGTGTACTGTCAATATCCCTACGTGCGATTCGCGAATCACGGGTAAGAAAGGAGGTAGATGCTTCTACCCCGTAGTGACAAAGACTTCGTTGAATAATAGGTCAAATAGTTATCCGGGTGAACCCAAACGGCGTTTCCGCAGTTACGGAATCAAACCCCATAGCCCATGCACGAGCTAGGAGCGTATTCGAGCGGCGCATGCTACTTAATCCCAAGTCTTTGGCTTGTTACCCAGGCTTGAAGCGGGCGGGAATGGTTTTGATTCCCTGTCGAAATTAGTAAAAGTGAGTAACGAGGAACACAAATATACACAAGAGACTTGCGAAGCGAAGGCGGATAATGTCCGTAAGCAAGGAGTAAATTTTGAAGGGGAAAAGATAAATACAATTGAATGGAAAGATAGATATATATATCTTTCCCTCTTTCTCTCTATTTGTTTTCTCTCTTTGTTTCATCGCGTGGAATAAGCTCAGCCTTGGTAGGGATGACTGAGTAGTGCATCTAAATGATTTCATTCTCGAGTATAATCCTATTCATTTTAGTGATAACCATTTGGTACGAAGTAACCCTTACAAAAAAAAATCGTGCAACTACAAGGAACAAAGTTTTTCTATACACGAGGAAGGAGAATTACATTTCTTCTACACAAGGATGAATCAGATATACGAGGTATCTGTTACAGAATTAAAATTCATAAAAACGAAATTTTGAATAAGGTTGAGATAGATTCGGAAGCAAATTAATGGCAAACAGAATCTCATTAATTAGAGGCAGAAATCTTTGGTTACAACCGAAGTAATTCCTTTTTCTCTACGATCTTAATGAGCAGCCGTATGAAACTCCAAGTTCATGTACGGTTTCGAATTAGAGGCGGGGGAGGTCGCCGACTATATTTATCCGGTAGTTTGAGTACAATTGATATAGTAGAAACGCAATCCAAATACGGCTTCTTGGGATGGAATCTGTGGCGTCAACCGATAGGATTCATAGCATTTTTCATTTCCTCACTAGCAGAATGTGAGAGACTGCCATTTGACTTGCCGGAAGCAGAAGAGGAATTAGTTGCAGGTTACCAGACTGAATATTCGGGAATCAAATTTGGCTTATTTTATGTTGGTTCTCACCTAAATTTGTCGGTTTCTTCACCATTTGTAGCAGTCTTGTATTCAGGTGGATGGAATTCCTTAATTCCTTTTTCCGAGAGTCTTACGCAAAATGTTTCAACTTCGGGTGGTATCGATGAGTCTTTCAGCGTGTTAAAGCCAATTATAGAGGTTGCTACCACATTATCCAAATCCTATCTATTCCTCTTTATCTCCATTTTGACAAGACGGACTCTACCTAGAGTAAGGATGGATCAATTATTAGATCTCGGATGGAAATTTCTCTCGCCCATCGCTTTAGGAAATTTGTTGCTGACGGCTTCGTTTCAAATTCTATTAATAAATTGACCCCTCCCCTCATACCTCAGTTTTAGTTCAAGTTCAATTTCTTTCATTTAATACCGGGAAAGGGCGAAAGGAAGGAAAAAGTAGAAAAAGTGTGTCCCTCCCCTATTATAGGGAAATGTGTATCGAGAAATACAAATAAAGTTGGGTTTATTTATCTTATGTTTTCGGCAATAATTAAGTTTCAAAATTATGGTCAACAAGTTGTAGAAGCCGCAAAAAACATAGGTCAAGGATCCGCGGTTACTTCGGATCATTTAAATCGTTTACCCATAACTGTTCAGTATCCATACGAAAAAAATTTACCATCCGAACGATTTCGTGGACGTATTCATTTTGAATTTGACAAATGTATTGCCTGCGAAGTATGCGTTCGGGTATGCCCGATCAATCTACCGGTTGTCGATTGGATCTTTGTGAGAGATGTGAAGAAAAAAAAATTGAAAAGTTATAGCATTGATTTTGGAGTTTGTATATTTTGTGGGAACTGTATTGAGTACTGCCCGACAAATTGTTTATCAATGACCGAAGAATATGAACTTTCTAGTTATGATCGTCACGAACTCAATCATGATCAAACTGCTTTAGGGCGTGTACCCCTTTCTGCATCCCAAGATGTTTCAATTCAATCAGTTTTCACTTCAACAAATGGTTAAAATTTTGTGGGCGAAGAAACGTAACATTCCAATTCTAACTCTAATATATTTTATATATTTGAATAATCCGTCTGTTGGAAAACCGAAAAAGAAAAGAGGAAGTGTCAAGTATAAAAAAAAAATTTAAAATAAAATACCCAAGTACTTGTGTCTAACGGATATATTAGAATTACTTCATCAATTTGTTTTGACATTAATAAAAGTGGGTATTTTGCTGGGAAGTCTAGGCGCAGTATCATTTGTTAATACGGCTAATTCCGCTTTTTCTCTGGGGTTGGTTTTCACTTGTATATCTTTATTATATTTCGCATCGAATGCAGATTTCGTAGCTGCTGCGCAATCGCTAGTTTATGTAGGAGCTATAAATATTTTAACTGTATTTGCTGTAATGATTACTGACGAACCAGCAAGTTCCAACACCGCTGTTCGCGGTGTGGGGTATTTTGCTGCTTTAGGGGTTTGTGTAATTCTTTTTTCAGCATTGACTTATGTGATTCATAATACAAAGTGGTTCGACCTAAGTTTCAGTAATCAATCAAAAATTTCTGAGTCAATTACACTTCAGAGTAATGTTCAACAACTTGGATACAAGTTGTTGGGCGAGTTTATAGTACCATTTGAGCTTGTCTCGATACTTCTTCTAGTTGCTTTAGTGGGAGCAATTAATCCAGCACGCGATGAGGATGCAATTATAATTGATAGGAAGTCGCCTGTCCCATCACCCCGCGATAGTTCTTCATTTTTCTGACTAATCCGACTTATCTAAAAGGAAAAGCCTCAAAAAGAAAATTGATTTACCAAAATTTCTGAGGAGAAAATTAATAGATCACGTTTGAACAAGGACTAATATTGAGTGCCTACATCTTGTGTGTGGGGTTTTTCGGATTAATTACAAGTAGAAATATGGTTAGGGCACTCATGAGTCTTGAACTGATATTCAACGCGATTACTCTAAATTTTGTTACGTTCTCAAATTTTTTTAGTAATCAGAAAGGGGGAGAGATCTTTTCACTATTTGTAATAGCCGTTGCGGCTGCTGAAGCTGCCACTGGGTTAGCCATCGCTCTTTCTATTCATCGAAACAGGAGGTCTACTCGTATCGATCAATTGAATTTGTTAAAATGGTGATTAAGCAAGAAATTGGGTGATTTTATACAGACGCCTAACTTGTTTCGTCTTTAATCGTAGTATTATCGATTTACTTGGTGTGATACCTTCTCCTTTTCACCATATCTGAGGACTAATTCCTCGAGTTAATCTGCTAAAGTTTCCATCCTTCACCTTCCGAAATCGGATAGATTCTGGAAGCAATGAAAAAATTTCCCCCGGGGGAAAAATAAGAATAAAGAAATTTATTTCAACTTCTCTACTAAAAATTTAGTATGTCAATCTAATTAGGAGTAGGTATAATGGCACATTCAGTAAAAATATATGATACATGTATCGGCTGTACCCAGTGTGTAAGAGCATGTCCTACAGATGTGCTAGAAATGATACCCTGGGATGGATGCAAGGCAAATCAAATAGCTTCTGCTCCTAGAACAGAAGATTGTGTAGGCTGTAAGAGATGCGAATCTGCTTGTCCGACAGATTTTTTGAGTGTACGTGTCTATCTGGGGGCTGAAACTACCCGTAGTATGGGTCTGGCTTACTAGTCAGTAAGACGAGAAGTGTAAGAAGTTAACCACCAAATCATTCCGATTCATACCCGAAACTTTAAACTCCCGAAGTACGGGTATGGGTCATTTCATCTCGATCCCGCAGCCTCTTCTCTATTAAAAATTATTTTTTTCTCCAATTCATGATTAGTAATGTACCTCGGCTAACAACAGTTGTTTTCTTCCCAATTTTTGCCAGTTTAATGCTTCCAATTCTGCCCTATAATGGAAGTAGGGTTATTCGATGGTATACCTTGGGGATTTGTATACTGGAATTTCTATTAATTATTTACATATCTCATTGTCACTTCCGAATCGATTCTCAATCAATTCAGTTGCTAGAAACATTCGGCTGGATAAATTCGATTCATTTCCACTGGTCACTAGGTATTGACGGACTTTCCATGGGTCTTGTTTTACTGACGGGTTTTGTCACTACTCTGGCAACCCTAGCGGCTTGGCCCATTACTTGTAATACACGGCTATTTTATTTTTTGATGCTAATTATGTATGGGGGACAAATTGGATTATTTGTGTCTCGCGACATCTTGCTTTTCTTTTTTATGTGGGAACTAGAACTAATTCCAGTCTATCTACTCCTATGTCTATGGGGTGGTAAAAGACGTTTATATTCGGCCACGAAGTTTGTTCTATACACAGCTGGTGGTTCAATCTTTCTTCTGGTAGCAGCTCTAACTACGAGTTTTTACGGTAGTGAAATTCCTTCTTTTGATATTCAAGATTTGATGTGTAAGTCCTACCCTCTTTCGTTGGAAGTACTTATTTATGTAGGCTTTCTGGTTGCCTATGCCGTGAAATTACCAATATTTCCTTTGCATACTTGGCTACCAGATACTCATGGAGAAGCACACTACAGCACATGCATGTTGCTAGCCGGGGTACTTTTAAAAATGGGTGGATATGGCCTTATCCGAATTAATTTGGAATTACTTATTCACGCACATTTCTTGTTAGGATCATGGATGATGTTGCTTGGAGCAATTCAAATTATTTATGCCTCTCTAATTTCAATGAGTCAACGCAATCTCAAGAGAAGAATAGCTTATTCTTCAATTTCTCACATGGGTTTTGTAAGCATCGGAATCGGTTCCTTGACAGACGCAGGTATTAACGGAGCCATATTACAAATGATTTCTCACGGTTTAATTGGTGCAGCTTCATTTTTCCTTGCAGGTACTTGTTATGATAGAACTCGAACTTTTCTCCTAGATCAATTGGGAGGAGTCGCAATTTCAATGCCTAAACTATTTACGATGTTTAGCACCTTTTCACTGGCATCTCTCGCATTGCCAGGAATGAGTGGTTTTGTATCAGAATTGTTGGTTTTCCTGGGAGTTGTTACTGCTAGGCAATACTCGTTTCCCCTCAAGGTGGGAATTACGGTGCTAGAGGCAATCGGTATAGTACTAACCTCTATCTATTTGTTATCGATGTTACGTCGAATATTTTATGGTTACAGATTCTTTGACAAATCAAATCACTATTTAACTGATCTTGGTCCGAGGGAATTATTCATCCTAATATGTCTCTTCCTGCCAATACTAGGTATCGGTTTATATCCAAATTTGATTTTACCTATCCGGGGTCTTGAAATACCTTCGATCTTATTTCTATATTCCAATATGATGAACTAGAGAGATAATTAGCCTAACTAAACTCTAAATTTGATACAAGTAAAATCGTTTTTTCTAATCTATACTACGTCAAGAGCTTTGCCAGGTACCAGTTGCACTAATCGACTGACACTTGTTCCTGGAAAATTCGTGATTCTGTAACTGTTTCTATTTGCAAACAATGGAGAAACAAAAACAGACATTTAGGTAGCTAGGTAAATTGCCAATTGTCTGTTTTTGTTTCTCTATCTGGATATTTGGAGTTATTTTTCTACTCAAGAGTTCCCTCGAGAAATCTGAAAATTGGATCAACTAATTCTTTTTCGAACCACCTTCTTCTTGATTTTACTTCTTCGTCTTCATGCTAACCATCCGTAATTATGCAATCCAATTCCTAACAAATTGATTCCCAAAAAGCGAACCCGAACCAGAAAAAATCCCATAGATGCTGCCACAGCCGGCCCTTCCCCCGTCCACCTCTCATTTATCCTTGTATGGAGATAAGCCGCATATATCAACCAAGTTATCAACGCCCAAGTCTCCTTTGGGTCCCAACTCCGGTAAGATCCCCGAGCTTCATTAGCCCACACTGCTCCAGAAAGTATACCAACAGTCAAAAAGGCGAAACCCAAACTTATTGCTTGGTAAGCCCATTTATCCAAATAATTAATCAATTGGCACTTCCGTGAATTCAAGAAGAGTGAGTAAGGAGGACTTTGCGCATCGATCTGTCTTTGAATGTTATTGCAAGGGTTCAACAGGCAGATGCGTTTTTCAGAGTTGTGTTCCAGATTTGGAAAGTAATAGTTATCTCTATCGCCGCGGAGAAGACTCAGTAGAACTATTGCAAGCGAAGATCCACACGACAAGGTTGCATAACTAATTAACGTTGTAGTTACATGCATCATCAACCAATGAGACTGTGAGGCTGGTACTAGCGACGTGGATTGCTGGATCTCTCGAGGAAGGCTTGAAGTTGCGAAGGCATGAATCAACGTAGCACTTGGTGCCAGAACTGCACCTGGCAACCCACCTTGACTTTTGCCACTCAATTTTGGGTATAACAAAGAAAAGCCCCACGAAAGGAAGATCAGTGACTCATATGAATTACCTATTGGTAAATGTTTATTTTGGAAGCAGCGAATAGTCATAAATCCCGTAAGACAAAGAAAAGCGATTATCATGCTATTCTTACTAAAGTGATTAAGTTTATCAATTTCGTAAAATAAATTGATCAAGTTTGGCAAAGTGACAAGAAAAAGCATCAGAAACGAGATGTGAATGAATATGTACTCTATGCGGGTATACATCGTAATTGAAGGGGACCAGTAATTTTTCTTTTTTCATTCCAGCTTGATCAGTTTTGAATTGATTATTACCAATTAATTCCTAATTTTATTTCTCCTACACCAATTCCAACATATTTTTGAAACCTTTTTTGGTATGCCGCTACTCGGATTCGAACCGAGATGCTCTAGCACTGCTTCCTAAGAGCAGCGTGTCTACCCATTTCACCATAGCGGCTCGTATAAATCTAAATATGCACGAATCTCAATTCATTTTAACTTAGTTTGGACTAGCGAGTCAACTACTGGAGATCTTCCTGAAATCGAAATATCAAAATATATGGGTTAAGAATAAAAGATAGTATTGATTAATGTTTCTCAGTGATAGAAATAAAAGGTTATCAATGTATATTATTGAAGGTTATTGGTTAGCATATAATACATCTGTTACGTATATACATACATATGGAGCGGAATATGGCGCAGTTTGGTAGCGTGCCATCTTGGGGTGATGGAGGTCGCAGGTTCAAATCCTGCTATTCCGAGTGGAAACGAGTTTATTTGAGTTGCGTAGAAGTTGTAACACGAGATTTATTACACCGGAAGGACTGGCTTTCACGTCTCATTTGTTTCTCTTTATTTGATTTGGAAATTTTTATCCTACCTATCTGGCGACGTGAAAAAAAAAACAGATTTGGGTATCCAAATCTGTTTTTTGCAACGAGGGGTTTTTTTACTCTTCAACTTATTGGCTTTTCATATTATTATCCGCGAATCGCCCGCAATTAATTGACAAACGCAGTTACGTCGCTAATTATTAATTGTTATACAAAATACTTTTAAATTTTGGAAATTTATTAAGGATAATAAGTAGAAATTTTAGGCTATCTGTCAAACTCAGTAAATTTTTGCTATTTCCTATCCTAGTTTTGCATTTTCCCCCCCCAATAAATTACTTCTTTAAATGTTTAATTTACATTTGCCAGGCAATTACTTACAGATTACATAGACTAATTTGTTTGAGAAGATTTTTTTTCCGCTACGTAATAGAAACTTCTCGAACGACCGCTTAGAACAGATTGAGCCAAAGAGAAAGATTTCGATGCTTTTCCTATGGATTTGATTTTCCAGGCATGATTACGAATTCTTTTCTTCGAACCAGAAGTGCGTTTCTTTGGAACGGCCATATCCTATTGTGTATTCGTATACTTTTATTTACGACTAATTAATAGCTATGTTGATACGTATCAATGGAATAGATATAATGGAGAAAAACTGAATAACGACAAGGATGAGCAAATGGGACGATAAAATTCGATGTCGACACATAGAATTTTTAATTATTTAGTAACGTAATGTGCCTAAACAATTAGCAATTACTTGCATCCCTGCCACTAAAATGAATGGAATCAATTACAAATCTAATCATACTTTTTCTGCATCCGCAAATCCGTCACGTTTTTTTCTTGGAATGGATCTTTTGTATCACCAATTTCTTATCGAAACAGCTGTGTAAGATTCGCCCTCTGACGACTGCTTCGGTTAGCCATGGATAACCGATTTTTATGTCAGACCCATCACGAATAAGCAAGACTCGACTCATGGATATTTTTGTGTTGGATCCCAATATGTCTAGATTTGTGGCAAAGTGACGAATATCGTGAAATCTTCCCGGCTCTACTTGTAGTTGGTTTCCCCCAATGTCAATAATTGCGTATCTATCCATTTCGATTTTCTCTCTTTATCTCTCTATTTTTTTTTTAATACTGGAAAAAGAAATCCGTTCGTGAAACGGGTTTAATGGTTGCCAAATTTTACGACTCGAATAAGTATCTCGGTGATGTTTGAATATTGTCAAGTCTCTTGACCGTTGTTTCATTTATGAGGCTAAAACCTCGGACAAGTTTAGTATTTTCTCTAGTTAGAGATTAATTATTTCATTTGCATACATTCCATTTGGTATTGTTCCCACATTTTCTTCTCCAAGGATAAGCAACGAAAAAAAAGAAGTGACAACAAATTGGAATTGGATTTAACATGTTTGTGAAACTTTCAAATGAATATGCCTGGATTGTACCTTCGTGTCCATTAGTAGCTTCTTGTTCTACTGGTTTACTAGCATTTTTTTTCCCAAAAGCTACGAAAGGTTTTCGTCGCTTGTGCGCATTCTTGAATACCTTTTCGTTAACAACTGCTATGTTTGTTTCGCTCGCTCTATTTCGGGAACAATTTGTTAGTCACTCGATTCAGCAGTATTTGTGGACTTGGATCCCAAAAAGTGACTTCTGTGTGAAAGTAGGTTTTTTGGTTGACCCGCTTACTCTTATTGTGTCAATACTGGTTACTACCGTAGGTATCTCAGTTATGGTTTACAGCGATAGTTATATGTGTCATGACTAAGGATACGTGAGGTTTTACGCTTACCTAAGCCTGTTTACCGCGTCGATGTCAGGATTAATTTTTAGTCCAAACTTGATACAGCTTTACGTTTTTCGGGAATTAGTTGGAATGTGCTCCTACTTGTTAATAGGTTTCTGGTTTGCGAGATCAAGTGCTGCAAATGCTTGTCAAAAAGCTTTTGTTACCAACCGCGTGGGAGATTCTGGATTGCTATTAGGTATTTTAGGGATATATTGGACAACTGGTAGTTTTGAGATTTCTGAGTTGTGTGATTGATTTGTTGAATTGGAAAGGGTGGGATTTGTCAATCCGATTTTTGCAAATGTAATTGCTTTTCTACTTTTTCTAGGTCCAGTTGCTAAATCTGCTCAGTTCCCACTTCACGTATGGTTACCAGATGCAATGGAAGGGCCCACGCCCATATCCGCTCTTATTCATGCAGCTACTATGGTAGCTGCCGGTATTTTTCTCATCGCTCGAATTTTTAACCTAATTTTGATCCTACCTATAGCAATGCATGTTATTTCCTGGGTAGGCGGAGTAACAGCTTTGTTAGGTGCTACGCTAGCCGTCGCCCAAAAAGATCTTAAAAAGAGTCTCGCTTATTCCACTATGTCTCAATTGGGATATATGGTTTTAGCTATGGGCATTGGTGCTTATCGATCTGCCCTATTTCATCTCGTAACACATGCCTATTCCAAAGCCTTATTATTTCTTGGAGCTGGTTCAGTAATTCACTCAGTTGAAAAAGTTGTTGGCTACTCACCCGATGAAAGTCAAAACATGTTTTTTATGGGTGGCTTACGTAAGTATATGCCAATTACTGGAACTACTTTTCTTCCAGGTACTCCTTCTCTATGCGGTATACCGCCCCTAGCCTGTTTTTGGTCTAAGGACCAGATTATTGCCGAAAGTTGGTTATGCTCTCCTTCCCTCGGATTGATAGCTTCTGGCACAGCAGGTCTAACTGCGTTTTACATGTCTCGTATCCATTTTCTTACTTTTGAAGGAAATTTTCGTGCGAATGAAACAAATTGGACGGATTTGAAAAAATCTCTCCTATTTTCAAGTAACATTAGCTTGTGGGGTGAGGCTGAACTTGAGTCATCGATCAATGAAATCAGTCGAAATCCTCGATCTGGAGTTGCAAAGACGCAAAGTCTTTTGTCGTCGCATTTAAGGAACCTAAACGGATCTACCCAGGTACAAAGCTTACTACAACCTAGAGAATCGAATTTTGCGATGACAATTCCACTCCTGGTGCTAGCAATTCCCACCACATTAATAGGCTTGATAGGAGTTGATCTCACTGAAAGAAGCATTGCTTCCGATTTCTTTTTCGAGTCGTTGATTCTTCCATCCCATATCTATGAGACTGGTAAATATTTTCAAATATTAATGGAAATTTTGGTGAATTCAATTAGTTCATTGAGTTTATCTGTTTTTGGGATATTTATTTCTTTCCATATTTATGGACGAACTAATATATTTAATAATGCAATCGAATTAGAGATAATAGAAACTAACTTAGTTACTATATGTAGAGGTTTCATTCAATCATGGTCACTCAATCGGGGTTATATCGATTACTACTACAATACTTGTTTTTCACGTGGCCTAATATCTCTTGGTAAGTTGGTTTCAAGTTTTGATCGGCATATAATTGATGGTTTCGTTAATGCAACCGGTGTGTCAAATTTTCTTGCAGGAGAGAGTTTACGCTACTGGGGAAATGGCAGGGTATCTTTTTATTTATTCGTATTAATAGTTGGAATTACCTTATTAAGTTTACTAATAAACCTACCACCTTTTCCATAAACTGCTATTTTCGTTTCACGAAGCTCCAATTCGCGTTCATTTCTCCCGACTATTTCTCATTTTCCCTATCTCTATATTTCCTTTTTGCTTTCTTTATTATCCCTCCTTTTATTCCTCAAATCTTTTCTTTCCATGAGGTAGAAGAATCCTGTGACTATTCTACTACGCCTCTCGGAAGGGGGGAATAGAAACCGCTGATTGGTGATTGATCAATACGAATTCTGGGAGGGGACTTGTGGGGTTGATCTCGACCTTGTCTTGGCCAATTGACCTCCCCCCTCCCTGCCCATGATTTGGGGGCCAAAATGGGATTGCTATCGCCGCCTCCTCCTCCTATAATGGGAGTTAGGGCGTATGCGAAGGTTACGAAATGGCAGAGAAAGCTTAACTCCTTCCAAATTTGGAAGTGACTTTTAGAAGAGAGGTCTTCAAGTCTGTATGAGACTGAATCCCCTATCATTTTCCTCGGTAGCTCAGCGGTAGAGCGGTCGGCTGTTAACCGATTGGTCGTAGGTTCGAATCCTACCCGGGGAGATTCGTATTTACGTCAAGAATTCCCGGTAAGGCAATGGGAGAGTTGTATTTTACACATATGCCAAATCAAGTCGCGTTGGACCATGACCCACCAATCATTGGATGGTTTCCTATCGCGCTTCTTTTAAGCCTCAACACCAACAAGTGGAGACAGCAATACTGGCGCGTCCGTCCCTTTCTTTACCCCCCCCCCCTCGAGTAGCTCCAAGGATCCCGTTGAGGCGTCGTTTTCTCAGAGTTTTTACTTCAATTCAATCCGGTGTATCGAATGATTGGAATGAGCGAATTAATCAGTCAACTGAGGGGGGGGGTCAATCCAAAATTTCATCAAGGATACATATAAATAGTGATAAAAAAAAACTATTCGTCTGCAGAATTCCTGCAGAATAACCTATATTACTCCTCCCAATCCTACTTTTCAGCGGAGAGATTCCTATCGTAGAGTAACTAGTCTCCAACTTATTACTTTCCGAAATGCTAGAATTGGATTTTTCATATCAGTAAGAGGAACATATAGATCTTCCTCTTACTGATTCGGCTTCCAATTCTATGGCTAGGGATCTAGACGGAGTGGGGAGTATCTAAGTAAGGAAACAACAGTTGTTTTACGACATCGAACTTTCACTTTCGTGGAGGAATTGTTTCATTGTTCGATCCAGTGATGCTTCACCAAACCGGAACGGATTGGATAGATATTCATAAGTTTCAAGCAACATATTATAGATAAGAAAATCCCGAAAAGGAGAACGGTTCCGTCTCATCCATTTGTTTCTATGAACCAGAAGCCTAAACCGAAGAAATCGTTCCGGGAAATCCTCCGCTACCGTGTAGCAACCCAAACGAACAGGAGTAAATATCTGTGGATATTGCAGATGTATATCTATAAAAGAAGTTTCTCTGACGTATTCGAAATCTCGCTCCTCCTCATCCAAAGTAAGATTATTCCACCGATTAATAGATGAGTCGGGTTTCAATTTCGGATTATCTTCACGATAGAGGAAGAAATTTTTAATTTTCTTATTTGACAATTTTTGAAGACGCTGCCTTCTCATACCGTAAATGGTGTAAAGCCTCCGCGCCAGTTCTTTTGTCGGCAACAAGGTGCGGCGCGAGGAAGGAATGTTAGGGTCTGGCTGGAACAGAAGCATGGGGTCCCAGATGAAGCGCCCCCCGAAGAGTCGAGTCGTTTCATTCAATCGATCACAATGTGTCTCATACTCATTAGATGAGTCGCCAGAGATTCCCAATTCGAAAAATTGCTCACGTAACAACATATTATCCAATCGGTTTTCCAATCTTTTAATAGAGTTATCTGTTACATTAGTGACAGATTTTTCGAAACTGAAAAGATACCCGCTTTTCTCGCGCCACTTACTTTTTCCCCCCTTAATCTTGTTGAATTCAAAATCTTGTTGGGGTATATAATTCTGATTGTGGTAAAGGAGAATTAAGTTATACAAATGGTTGGGTTCAGATAATACCCCCATCAATTCATAAATCCCGCTTCGCAGGAAACGGAGACGCCAAGCCTTATGGGACCAAGTAATCTCACGCGACACCTCTGTCGTTGAGTTTAGTAATTCGGGTGACTGTTGCATCTCGAAGTCGGTTAGACTACTAAGTCTCCTTCTTCCCGGAGATTTGGAAGAGCGACTTGTAGAGGTTACACCTGAGCAATACTTGGGTTTTCCAATTCCAATAGGAGAAGAAGAACTATTATTGCGTTGACTCCCCTCTCTACAAATTTCTGAACGTGAGAAATTATTCGATAGGTTTTCCAGGACACCACAAGCTAAGTTTAAGTCATTCTCTACGAGTTTATAGATACCAGTGAAATTTTCTCTTCTTCTCATATCCATTTGGAACGAATCGCGAGCTACTAATTCAGCTAGTAGCCCTTGGAGATGCGAAAATATAGTGAATTCATCAATTGTTGATTCGGTTATTGAAGGTTCCACATACCAGTTAGACAAATAATAAAATCGCATTTTTAACGCGTCACGACCAAGAAATGGAATATTTGTGAGATAACTATCTATCAAACTATTCCTTGAAGTAGCTTTCGCTATCTCGTGGGAAGAGATTTCCCATTCAGAATCAGATTCCACCCCATTGCCCATGTCACTAACAGTCGAATGTTGTCTATGCAAAGCTAATCCAATTCCGTTGCTACATACAAACTTTTTCCTCTTGGAAGTACCTATTAATAACGCTTCATTAGCAAAAGAGAATAAATCTCGTCTACTATAACCCGTAGTTCTATACACAGTACTCTCAAGGAAAGGCGAATTAGCCTCTATTTCGAAACCTTTGATACGTAATAGAATTGACAATTCTTTCTGACGTTGACGCCCGTTGGACTTTCGAAAATTTATTAATTAGTTTAACCGATTCGGAGCTACTGAAGCTGGATCTATCCTCGCAGGTACGTGAGTCGTGGCAATAACAACATTCTTGCGGATGTTGGAGTTGCCGAGCTTGTGACCAATACTCTTCAATATTTGGCAAAGTAAAAATTTGGGATCAGCTTCTAGCTTATTATACGAACGATGAATATTCAATTCATGAATATCTTGAATCCATAGCGTACAGGGAGACATTTCTCTTGCTATTTCAAAGACGAGATTTAATCGGTGTACGCTCTCTTTCGAGATAAAATTTCCACGTACATTACTAAAAAAGGATCGGTTGTATATGAACTTCTTTAGTGGTAGTTTCACCACTGGAAAGTAGGAGTTGAATGCTACATCTCTAATAATAGAAGATCGGCCAGTTTCTATAGGTCCTACTAGCAAAATTCCTTTCGATGGTAATAATCCCGATTGGAATGAAATAGGTATGTCACGACATGGCATGTTTAGTAGACTGTCTCTTCGTCTTGTTGTTGCTGAAAATAGAATATTTCTCTCGAGGGCGGAAAAAGCCCACTTTTCCGCAGAATCCAACTTACGGATCTTGTGACCCAATAGATCATTTTGCCAGAATTGAAGTAGGTATGCCAAGACATTGGATCTTTCTTGTGGGTAAGGTTCATGAAAAATCTTGTTGCTCAACAAGTCATAATTGGATTTCGATTTTGATGCATACCCGTATAGAATCTTAGTCGTTACTAAATATTGAGTCAGTAGTTCTTTATCACTATCTAGAATATCATAGCTTCCTCTACGAAATATCCACGAATCAAGTTCATTTTTCACAAAAAGGAAAAAAATTATATTCTTTATACAATTCAAGAATCTATTCAAGGAATGGATTAGTAGATCTCTCGTTAACATTTAGCTTGTCGGGGGGGAATACATTACCTTTTTCAAATAGGATCCACGCATTGGGTCTGTTAAATATTCAATAGTATCGAAACGTTTCCACGAATGAAAGGAATTGGAACCCGAAACGGCAGACAAAGGATGTTTCAATAACGCGAGAACGAATAATATTGAGAAGATGCAGCAATAAAAAATAGGCCTATTGGAAAATTGAGATACCGACCATTCTCCTGGATGTGACATCTCCGCTTCATCAGGAATATTTTCGAGAATAAGATCTATCTCGGATAATGTAGTATTAATAGAATTGTTTTCGAATCTCAATCCTAGTCTTTGCAGACTTTGGAATAAATAGCCTTTTGCGCCACCTACTAAATTCTCAGCAATTCCTTTATAAATTCTGGGAAGATCCTGATTCGAGTCGTAACTTATTTTAAGTACTACTTCTGGATATGTTTCTCTGATTAGATCGTAGAAATATCTCCACCAGGTGGGGGTAAAAAGCAGAGGTATATAATCTCCCAATAAGCTCCATTTTTCACCGATACTATCTTTCCAAAAGATCCAAGAGATCTGATATCTATTCAAATCTTTTGATAATTCATGAAAATTGGTGAAATGGGACGGGCGAGTAGCTTCTTCCCGGGCATATGAATCTGCAAACCCCGCATCTATGCGGGGAACCTTCTTTCCAATTGATCCTGCTAGAAATCTCGATGTTACATCGTTGTATAATGAGAATCTTAGCGACCAATAAGGTGTATCCAATTCTTCCGGTTCCCAGAAAAACCCGATAGACAAATCGTTTCGATAGACTCGATTCCTGGTAGAACCATTTCTTGAATCTAATCCATCTTCAACAAATTTCTCCGAATTGACTCGATCTAATACCAGATTCCATCGAGGTTGGGGTCGCTGATGATCCGACCACGAGTCGGAGTTTACCGACGCCTTTTTCAAAGAAACTCCATCGTTACTGCACGGGGATAGAAACGAGTCTATCGCTTCACGAGGGGATAAGTTCAAACTTGCCAGTAACCCATTCAGATCCGAAATAGAATTGGGAGGTCCATCTAAATGAGTTACTACTGTTGCAGATTCATGCAGATTAGACGAAATGAATTGAATTGGTGTGAGTAAGTGACCAGCTATCTTCCCTGCTGTTTGTCTCGAGAAATTGGATGATAACGAATCTGACAGTTGGGGATGAGTAAATGAGATGATATCAGATGAGATGGCTTTCTCGTCAGAGCCTACATAAAAGTTTTCCAACACGTTGAGATAACTACTGTTGCATTTCCCACTGAAGAAACCCCTTTTGATTCTCGGAATGAAGTTGTTTCCAGCACGGCTCCCTATAGGTGAGTCGTTTAGTTTATTAATTTGATCGTAAATGTTTTTTGAAATACCCCCACCAATATCCCTAATCGAACCTACTTTACGATTTAAATCATGCAGAAACAGATTCCAAAATTGCCCCCCCGTAATGGAAAGAGCATGACTCGAGAATCTTGCTCGGATAGCTTCGATGCGAGGCAACCCAAGAAAAGTGGGATTCGACGCAGGTTTTAGTGCCGTCGAGGAGCCTGCCGATTTTTCACTTCTTAACAGTTTAGGCTCGGTGAAGAAACTTCTTTTTCTTTCAAGACTTGTTTTGAGGAAAAGTATCTGTTCGTTCTGTTCGTCAAAGTAACCATCAAATAAACTTGATAAAAAATCAAGAGCAATGGGATCTATTTTGTTCAATTTCTCAAAATCTATATCGTCCAATTTCTCGATGCAGTAATCAATGGTATCTATCATAACTTTATGGCGAGTAACCTCAGCAACAATCATTTCGGAAAGAAATAACACATTGAGAAATCGGTGAAAATATTTATCGGTATGTTGATTGGTACTACCGAGACTGGCACCAGTATTATTTAGTAACTTGTTTCTCATTATTGACACACGACAAATTAATTCCTCCAAGTCGTACTTCATTGTTTTTCCTAAGAATTTCCCGACAGGCGAAAGAGACAAATCCCCTGTCGCATCGAGCCATCTATGCACATTTGATTGAGCATTCCTACACCCATCCATTTGAAGGGTAACATATTCGTTCGATAGATGCTCTACGTCATCCTTCCACTTGAATACCGTTTATTCAGTTGCAATTCTTGTTACACTGGTGTATTCTCCGCCCCCCGTCCAGCCATCTAACCAATACTTGATTCGGAAGAAATATTCAGTGGATGACACACAGAAGTAGTCGTAAGAAAGAACTATGTATGTTGAGTGGAGAGGTATGATTCTACTTCGCCCATACAATCTGACTAGGTAATATATTGAATCTAGGTCCCCACCTCCTTTCAATTTGTTTAAAAAATTAGTATTTTCATTTCGATTAGTTGTTTCTCTAGGTATCCCTAAAGATGCTTCAGAATAGTTTGGAAGAATCTCATTGAAGTCAAAGTATCTGCTACTTGCTAACCTAAGTTTCTCGCCAGATATTTCAGTAAACGGCATATTTTCCTCCATTTTCGACGGAAAAAATCCTTTCTCGGATTTGATGCTATTACTGACGCCAATAACTATTTTGCCACCAGGAGTAAGGTTCGATTTTTTAATTATCGAAAGGAAGTCGGTGAGTCGGTTTATTAATTGATTTCTAATTTGTGAATAAACGCGTAGAACGGGAAAGTATATCCTATTTCTTCCAGAATCTAATCCGGATAGAAAGTTGCGAAACAACATAGTTTTCTCACAAGACATAGACGAAGACAAGTTTGAAAAGGCTTCTTGCTCAAAGGAAAATGCCGATCCATCCCCTCGGTGATCTGCTGAATTTATGGATTCAAGTAACGCTTCGTCACAGGGGTCCAGTACTACGGGACTTAACGAATCGTTTCTCAACCGTATTGCTAGTAACTGATCCAGATCTTGCTTGTCATGAATTTCCTGAAGAAGCAACGAATCAAAATTTTTTTGGTAGCAGTCATTTCCGTTCTTGGGGACTCCCCAGTGGTTATAGGATTCGAAAAACCTACTCAAATTTTCTAGATACCTATCCCCACGAACCGCTTGAATCCCTCCAGTTTCATCCTTGAATATATCCCCGCCGAATAGGAGGGAATCCCGCGTTATGCGTGCCTTCCAGCTACCGGAAACCGGGGGAGTCATGACATCATAACGAATCTTTTTCTCCTTGGAGGAGGAACCTGCAAAAATTGAAATATCTTTGTTCGAACCTAAGTAAAAAGAAGCCGGTACTCCCTTATTCCTATTTGTTTCAACAGAGAAAAATCTTTTGAATCGGAGAAAGCAATCGTGGGAGAAATTACCAGAATTTCCCGCTTGTTTCTTTTTTATCCCGTTACCTCCATTGATGACTTTCGTTGATACAAAACTTCTCTCGATCGAATTTTTGTCACTCAGGCGATGCATAGAAATTGGTATCGTTAGCAACATCAGTATCTCCAGAGTGATGCTACTACCCCTCATTACTGAATGACGCAGATTGCATGAAAACAGTGAACTCAGAAATCACAAGTCAAATAATCTGATAAAAGGTTCAACAGTGGAAGCTGGACTAGCTACAAGTTCTTCGAGATGTTGGTTTTTCAATGATTCGGAGAAGTAGTTTAATGCATCGACTTCTAAGAAGTCCCAAAGTTCAGGTGAAAAATCTGGGCCTCTTACTCCTACTCTTTTTCCTACTACTCTTTTCGCCATAGTTCTTCCTTCCATATTAGTTATGAGACTTTTTATTCATCTATTTACCATATTTATTATACCGAAAATTTTGAAAATTTCAAGATGGGATGGAAGAAATATATCAAACGAGTCTGGTTATTTCTGTCAATAGCCGCATCCAAAAATGGAACGAAATCGGGAATTCTCAAATGTTATTGTTGAAGAGACCCGCATATATATATACCCCATCCACCTTACCAAATCTTCCCCGCTCCGAGCAGGCAGAGCGGTATTATTGAATTACCCGGATGGGCGAACGACGGGGATTGAACCCGCGCGTGATGGATCCACAATCCATTGCCTTGATCCACTTGGCTACGTCCGCCCCCTTTGTTAGGGTAAGGGTCTTTCTTCCCAAATGTAAACAAGATTAATCCGTTAAGCTAGATAGATTCTTCGATTGATACACATCCGTATTAACTGCATGTATAGAACAAGACAACAGAGAATCCGTAAAGTGAAGAATGTACTCCCAAGTCCTCTTACTCAAAAAATTGAAGGATTACAAGCATTCAGTAAATCGAAATAGAGACTTTCCCAAGTTATTAAATCCCGTAAAGATATTCCTTCTCTTCAATTCAAGGTTGGAGACTGGTGACCGTGAGATTGTGACAGGCCATTATCTTCCTCTCCTTTCGTTCCACCGTACGAACCTTCACTTTTCATTGGACACCAAACCCTACCTTCCGAAGGTAAAGGGTTTGGCATCCAGTTGTGCTGCATAACCAGACGGATATTATCCGTTTATAGAAGGGGCTTCAACAGAAGCTAAGTCTAGAGGGAAGTTATGAGCGTTACGTTCATGCATGACTTCCATACCTAGGTTGGCGCGGTTTATGATATCAGCCCAGGTGTTTATAACACGACCTTGGCTGTCAACCACGGATTGGTTGAAGTTGAAACCATTCAAGTTGAATGCCATAGTGCTGATGCCTAAGGCGGTGAACCAGATGCCTACTACGGGCCAAGCAGCTAAAAAGAAGTGTAGAGAACGAGAATTGTTGAAGCTAGCATATTGGAAGATCAAACGACCAAAATAGCCGTGAGCAGCTACGATGTTGTAAGTTTCTTCTTCTTGACCAAACTTATAACCTGCATTAGCAGACTCATTCTCAGTAGTTTCTCTAATCAAACTAGAAGTTACCAAAGAACCATGCATAGCACTGAATAGAGAGCCGCCGAATACGCCAGCTACACCCAACATGTGGAAGGGATGCATAAGGATGTTGTGCTCAGCTTGGAAGACAATCATGAAATTGAAAGTACCAGAAATGCCCAGAGGCATACCGTCAGAGAAACTTCCTTGACCAATTGGGTAGATCAAGAAGACGGCGGCAGCAGCTGCGACTGGAGCTGAGTAAGCGACAGCAATCCAAGGACGCATACCTAAACGGAAGCTTAGTTCCCATTCGCGACCCATGTAGCAAGCTACACCAAGTAGGAAGTGAAGAACGATCAGTTCGTAAGGACCACCATTGTAAAGCCATTCATCGACAGAAGCTGCTTCCCAGATTGGGTAGAAGTGTAACCCAATAGCTGCAGAAGTAGGGATGATAGCACCAGAGATAATGTTGTTACCGTATAGCAAAGAACCAGAGACGGGCTCGCGAATACCGTCAATATCTACAGGAGGAGCTGCGACAAAAGCAATGATGAATACAGAGGTTGCGGTTAGTAGGGTGGGAATCATCAAGACACCGAACCATCCGATGTAAAGACGGTTTTCGGTGCTGGTGATCCAGTCGCAGAAGCGACCCCATAGGCTTGCGCTTTCGCGTCGTTCTAAAGTTGCGGTCATGGTAATTTTTGGTTTTCGAAAAGGAGTTAGTGATTCCCCAGGCTAGTAAGCCTGTTAATCTGTAGTTTATCACGAAAACCTATCTGTGTCAACCAAAATTTATTGAGTCTCTAAAATTCTTAGATGCAGAGGCTTTTTCTTCGTATCTCAACTTTTTTTGTCACTTATTTCACAACATGGATTTCCCAAAACAAAGGGGGGAAATGAAAGTTTTCCTCTACGTGATGCGCGCCCCCAATCAATTTGGGTCTTTAAGAAACTAATCCTGCGTCAAGCCTTTTCGCAGACGAAGTACTCAGCAACTTCGCATTGGCTACCCCACCCTATTAGAAAGATCATAATAATTAACAAACCGAGAAGAAAGTAGTCGCCTAGTCGCCAACCCCTCACTCATCAATTTCTGCTTGGTGTTTCTTGATTTCCCTTGCGCCCCGGTTCCAATCCACAACGAAAAGATTGTGGATTGGAACGAATCTAAACAAAATTAACGGAAGTGGGCAAAAGCTTTGTTAGCTTCCGCAACTTTATGAGTCTCCTCCCTTTTTCGTATAGCACTACCAGAATTTCTGGCGGCATCCATCAATTCATCACTCGATCTTAAAGCCATACTTCGACCTGAGCGTTTTCGACACGCGATCAATGACCACCGGATGGCCAAAGCTTTTCCTTCTGCAGGTACTACTTCAACGGGAACTCGATAAGTTGATCCACCTACACGTCTGGTTTTTGTGACTACATCGGGAGTTACCCCACGCACTGCCTGTCGAAGGACAGATAGTGGGTTCCTACTTGTCTTTTATCTAAT